GCATGCATCATTTTAATAATATAAATAGATGTGATTTTAAGCATTAGAATTTGAACTCGGGGATCTCCTGTTTCCGGGGGGGTTTACAGGACAATAAGATCTTAGGAGTTTAGGGGGGTAGGGGGGGTTTACGCGAATAAACTTTCAACCGGGGGGGAAACTCCTAGGTATGTTGGTTATAGTAATAATATTATGTACTTGATATCACTTATGTTATTCTTCAGTCAAGTCTTAATTCATGAATAACTATTACTCTTGCAAGGAAAATGTTCAACCTTAAATCTACGTTGACGCGCTGCACTCTGAAATGTCAAATGAAAGGAAAACGAAAAAAGAAAACCTGACCCCTGTGGAGAGAACGCCCGGCATGTGGGATTATCTCGCCAATGAACTCCACCAATAACTTATGTCAGCGTCGATGAAAGAATGAGGAATGAACCTATTAATGGCCCTGAAGTAGGAACCAAATGCCAGGAATAGTTCACTAAGTGAAACCCCCAAGATCATTGTCCCTGACCATCAATAAGAGTATGCATTAAGAAATCAACTGATGGTCGGTTCTTACTACATTAAATATTGGAACTCGACGGGATGGTGGGTACTTGTTATAACTTGACTGATGAGAGTTGTGTTAGGTCTTAAACTTACGTTTATTTGATTTTACAGGAGTGTTAGTTTCCATTTTATGCTTTATGTCCCCTTCTTTTATTGTACTTGCTTTATGTTTTAATCCAATTTTGGTGATTAATATATATATGTATACTTACATCCCATTAAATGGTTAATATATATTCATGGTGATAATACATATATGTACAAGAAGTAGTTTAACTTAGAATGCTGGCTTTGGGGGCCAGCGGTGGGAGTTAAAATCTTCCCTTTTTGAGCAGTAGGGGGGAGTTCCACCCCCGACGTTCGGTTTACAAGACCGATGCTCTGGTACTGAGCTACTAGTGCTTATTATTGAAGTACTTTGTTTTCTAGTCATCCTGCTATTGGCATTAGTACTAGGAATAGTGAAAAGTACAGTACTGAAGCAATTTGCCCAATGATGACATAGGGGTGTTCTACAGGTATGCCCCCAATTCATGTAAGGATGGCCACATCGGCGATTAAGGTTCAAAACAGGAATTGTGTTATTGGTCGGAAGGTGAGGCTTCGTTGTTTTGATGTGTGAAGGAGAGGGACTGTTATAAGGATGAGAATGGAGGCCAGTAAGGCTAAAACCCCTCCAAGTTTGTTTGGGATGGAGCGTAGAATGGCGTACGCGAATAAGAAATATCATTCTGGCTTGATGTGGGCGGGGGTGACTAGGGGGTTGGCTGGGGTAAAGTTGTCAGGGTCTCCTAGGTAGTTGGGGGAGAAAAGAGCCAAGATTGTGAGGGTTGTGATGAGTGCGGCAAATCCTAGTAAGTCTTTATAGGAGAAGTAGGGGTGGAATGGGATCTTGTCTGCGTCGGAGTTTAGGCCTAGGGGATTATTTGAGCCGGTTTCGTGTAGGAAAATTAAGTGAATAATAGTGGCGGCTGCAATGATGAACGGTAAGAGGAAGTGGAAGGCAAAAAATCGGGTGAGGGTTGCGTTGTCGACTGAGAAGCCTCCTCATACTCACTGTACTAGTGTGTTTCCCACATAAGGGACGGCTGAGAGCAGATTAGTAATTACCGTGGCTCCTCAGAATGATATTTGTCCTCAAGGGAGGACGTAGCCCACGAAGGCGGTGGCTATGACTAAGAGAAGGAGGATTACTCCGATGTTTCAGGTTTCTTTTTGTAGGTAAGAGCCGTAGTACAGGCCTCGTCCGATGTGGAAGTAGAGGCAGATAAAAAAGAAAGAGGCTCCGTTTGCGTGAAGGTTTCGGATAAGTCATCCGTAGTTGACGTCGCGGCAAATGTGGGCTACTGATGAGAAAGCGGTGGCGATGTCAGAGGTGTAGTGTATCGCTAGGAATAGGCCTGTTAGGATTTGGGCAATTAAGCAGAGTCCTAGGAGGGAGCCAAAGTTTCATCAGGCGGAGATGTTTGATGGAGTTGGGAGGTCAACTACTATGTCGTTTGCTATTTTTATTAGGGGGTGGGTTTTGCGTAGGCTTGCCATTATGTTCTTATAGTTGAGTAACAACGGTGGTTTTTCACGCCACAGGTCCTGGTTAAAATCCTGGTAGGAATTATGGCTTATGTTATGTCTTTACTTTTGTTTGGGCTGGTGCTGGGGGTAGTGGCGGTAGCCTCCAATCCGTCTCCTTATTTCGGGGCTTTGAGTTTAGTGGGAGTTGCAGCTTTTGGTTGTGGTGTTTTGCTTTGGCATGGGGGGTCTTTTTTGTCTTTAGTCTTGTTTTTAATTTATTTGGGAGGAATGTTGGTTGTTTTTGCTTATTCTGCGGCGTTGGCTGCTGAGCCCTATCCAGAGACCTTGGGGAGTTGGCCGGTGCTAGTGTCTATATTGATATATTTGGGAGCAGTAGTTTTAGTGTTTGTGCTGTTTTTAGGGGGTTGAGGGGAGTCTTTATGGGTTGTGGTGGATGAGTCTGAGTGGTGCTCTATGTCTCGGGGGGATATGGTGGGGGTTGCTTTTATGTACTCTTATGGTGGGGGGCTGCTTATAGTTGGGGCTTGGGTTTTGTTGTTAACTTTGTTTGTTGTGTTGGAGTTAACTCGTGGGGTAAGTCGGGGAGCTCTGCGAGCGGTTAGGTAATGAAAGGCAAGATGGAAAAAGCAAGGGTAAGTAAAAATAAAGCTAGGTATGTTTTGATTGCGCCTTGCTGGATATTGCTAATGGCAGATACGAGGGGGCTTATGTTAGTAGCTGCTTTTGGTCCGATTTTTTCTAGTCAGACTAGGTCTACATTTTGGGTAGCAATGGTTTGGCCGAGGGCCAGGCTTATTTTAGGGGAAGTTCGATGAATGATGTTTGGGAAAAAGCCTAATATGTTTGAGAAGTGGTGGGGGGTGAAGTGGGGGACTATTTTGATTTGTTTGTTGGTTAGGGAGGCTAGTTCTAGGGCAGTTAAAAGGCCTATAATTGTGACGAGGAGGGCGGCGAGTTTTAATAGAGGGGGTATAGATATAATTGGGGTTTTGATGGGTGAAAGGTTTGTAGTGATTAAGAAGCCGGCGACAATGCTGCCTCAAGCGAGGCGTTTAATGGGGTTGGTTACGGCGGGGTCGTTTTCATTGATGGGAGAAAAGACGTTGAATCGTGGGTGTCCTATTGACACAAAGAATACAACGCGTAGGCTGTAGATGGCTGTGAAAGAAGTGGCCAGGAGAGTAAGAGCTAGGGCTCAGGCGTTTAAGTAGGAGGTGTTTAGTGCTTCAATGATTGCATCTTTTGAGAAAAAGCCGGCCAGGAAAGGGGTTCCGGTTAGAGCTAGGTTTCCGATTGTGAGGCAAGAAGAAGTGAAGGGGGCAAGGTTTTGTATTCCTCCCATTTTTCGGATGTCCTGTTCGTCGTTTAAGCTGTGGATGATTGCGCCGGAACAAAGGAAAAGCATTGCTTTAAAGAAAGCGTGAGTGCAGATGTGTAGGAAAGCAAGTTGTGGTTGGTTTAGGCCAATGGTAACCATTATAAGGCCTAGTTGGCTGGAAGTTGAAAAAGCAACAATTTTTTTGATGTCATTTTGGGTAAGGGCGCAGGTGGCAGTAAAGAGGGTGGTTAGTGCTCCTAAGCATAGGCATAGTGTTAGAACGGCGGGGTTGTTTTCCATTAAGGGGCTTGTCCGAATTAGCAAGAAAATGCCTGCTACGACCATTGTGCTTGAGTGTAGTAGGGCAGAGACCGGCGTAGGGCCTTCTATCGCTGACGGCAGTCAGGGGTGAAGTCCAAATTGTGCTGATTTGCCAGTTGCGGCCAATACTAGTGCAATAAGAGGGAGGGTTAGGCTTATGTCTTTTGAGGAGAAAAAAATTTGTTGTAGTTCTCATGAGTTAAGGTGTGTTGCTATTCATGCTATGGCAAAGATTAGTCCGATGTCTCCTACTCGGTTGTATAAAACGGCCTGTAAAGCGGCTGTGTTGGCGTCTGCTCGTGCATACCATCAGCCGATTAGTAGGAAGGATATAATTCCGACTCCCTCTCACCCAATAAACAGCTGAAATATGTTGTTGGCGGTGACGAGGATAATTATTGCAATTAGAAAGGTTAGTAGGTATTTAAAGAAGCGGTTTATTAAAGGGTCGGCGTGCATGTATCAGGATGCAAATTCGAGAATTGATCATGTTACGTAAAGGGCTACTGGTGTAAAAATGATTGAGTAGTGGTCGAATTTAAGGCTGATGTTGATGTCGAATGTGTGGGTGTTTGTTCATGCTCAGGTTGTGATGATTGCTTCGGCTCCTTCGTTTAAGAAGAGGGTGAGAGGAAGTAGGCTAATTAAGAATGCCAATTTTACGGCTGTTTTTACTTGGCTGAGGGCCCAGTTGGGGGCTAAGGGGGTGGGGGAGAGGGTAGATAAGATGGGGGAGGTCAGTAGTGCGAAGATAATGATTAGACTTGATGTCATGATTAGGGGGGTGGAGTGCATAGCTTTTACTTGGAGTTGCACCAAGAGTTTTTGGTTCCTAAGACCAATGGATGGGCTATTATCCTTTAAAAGCTGGGGCGAGTGAGCTTTGGAGTTTAACCAAAGGGGCGAAGATTAGCAGTCTTTGCTGTGGCGGGCCTCTCTCGGTGGGCAAGGGGGTTTTAACTCCTGTTTTTAGAATCACAATCTAATGTTTTGGTTAAACTATGCCTACAGATAGCTCAGCCTCAGATTAATTCTGGCTTAGTGATTAGTATAATGAGCGGGAGGAGGTGGAGGGCAATTAAGAGATGTTCTCGTGTGTGAGAGGGCTCAAGTGTCATGACGTGTTTTGTAAGTGGGCCTCGTTGGGTTGTGAGGAACATGTAAAGTGAGTAGCCTGCGGTGATTAGGGTGCCTAGGCCTGTTAGGGCGATGGTTCATCAGGACCAGTTGAATAGGGAAGTGATAATTATTAGCTCCCCCATGAGATTTGGTAGTGGGGGGAGGGCTAAGTTGGCTAGACTGGCGATAAATCATCAGGCTGTTATAAGAGGAAGTGCTACTTGCAATCCTCGGGCAAGAAGTATTGTTCGGCTGTGAGTTCGTTCGTAGTTTGTGTTGGCTAGGCAGAATAGGGCGGAGGAGGTTAGCCCGTGAGCAATCATGAGGATTAGTGCGCCGGTAAAGCCTCAGGGGGTTTGGATAAGAATGCCACCAATCACGAGTCCTATGTGACTTACGGATGAGTAAGCGATTAGGGACTTTAGGTCTGTTTGGCGTAGGCAGATTGATCCGGTTATAATTACCCCTCATAGGGCTAGGATAATAAAGGGGTAGCTTAGCTCCTTTGTTAGTGGTTCAAGTACAACTAAAATTCGCATTATACCATAGCCTCCGAGCTTTAAGAGAACAGCAGCAAGAATTATAGATCCTGCGATAGGGGCCTCTACATGTGCTTTGGGGAGTCAGAGGTGGACTCCGTATAGGGGCATTTTAACGAGGAAGGCTAGAATGCAACCTGCTCATCAGATTTTGTCTGCGTATGTGGGGAGGTCTGAGGGGGCTGGGTAAAAGAGTGTGAGGAGGGACAGGGACCCGTTGGATTTTTGTAAAAGTAAAAGGGCGACAAGTAGGGGGAGAGAGCCTGCTAGAGTGTAAAATAAAAAATAAGTGCCTGCGTTTAATCGTTCTGCCTGGTTTCCTCAGCGTGTGATTAAAATCAAAGTTGGGATTAGTGTGGCTTCAAATATTACATAAAATATAATTATTTCAGTGGCAGCGAAGGCTAAGACTAGGAAGAATTGTAATGAAGTGAGGAGGGAGATGTATATTCGTTGTCGGGGCATTGGGTCGTGCGCTGTGTGATTTTGGCTGGCTAAGATTATTAGTGGAAGTAGTCAGCATGAGAGGATTAAAAGGGGGGTTGATAGGGGGTCTGTAGCTAGGCAGGAGTTTAGAAAGGATCAGCCTGTTTCTGAAGGGGTTTTCAGTCACATTAAGCTGATTAGGGCAATTAGTAGGCTGTGAAAGAGAGAGGTGGGCCATAGTCATTTTGGCGAGGTTAGTCAGATTGTTGGAATTAGCATTGCTGTTGGGATAAGGATTTTTAGCATTGTAGGAGGTTTAGGCCTTGTAGGTGATCGGAGCCGTGCGTTCGTGCGGTGGCTACTATGAGAGCAAGGCCAATGCTTGCTTCGCAAGCTGAAAATGCGAGGAGAAGTATTGGGGCGGAGGAAAAGCTAGTGGAAGAAAGCTGTAGGATTCATAAGGAGAGGGCAATAAAAAGAGATAGTATTATACCTTCAAGGCATAGCAGGGCGGAAAGTAGGTGGGTTCGGTGAAAGGCCAGTCCTGATAGCCCAAGCAAAAAGGCCGATGAGAATGCAAATTGAGTGGGGGTCATTAGGTTAATTGTGGGGTCTAACCACAAGTTTTTGAGCCGAAATCAAATGTTTTTTTTAAACTAATTACCTATTCGGCTCATTCTAGTCCTCCTTGGATTCATTCGTAGATTAGGCCTAGCGTGAGTAGAACGAGTAGGGCAGAGGCTCAAAGGAGGGTGAGGATTGGTGTGGGTAGTTGATCTCCTCAGGGGAGTGGGAGTAGGAGGGCAATTTCTAGGTCAAAAAGGAGGAATAGGATTGCGACGAGGAAGAACCGCATGGAGAAGGGCAGGCGAGCCGACCCCAGGGGATCAAAGCCACATTCGTACGGTGAAAGCTTTTGGTAGTCTGGCGTTATTAGGGGTAGTCAAAATGAAACGGCGGCCAGGATTAGGGATAGGGTAGTGGTGATGAGTAAGACTGTTAGTAGTAAGTTCATTATCTTTCCTTGGAGTTTAACCAAGGCTAGGTGATTGGAAGTCACATGTACTGATTTAATACTAGAAAGATTACGAGCCTCATCAGTAGATTGAAATGTAAAGGAAAAGTCAGACAACGTCTACAAAGTGTCAGTATCAAGCTGCCGCTTCGAAGCCAAAGTGGTGTTCAGCCGTAAAGTGGTATTGGATCTGGCGAAGTAAGCAGATGGCCAGGAAGGTGGAGCCAATGATGACATGGAGTCCGTGGAACCCTGTGGCTACAAAGAATGTTGAGCCGTATACCCCATCTGCGATTGTGAATGGAGCCTCGTAGTATTCTATTGCTTGTAAAAAAGTGAAATAAAAGCCTAGTAAAATTGTTAAGGTTAAAGAGTGAATGGCTTGTTTTCGTTGGCCCTCTATGAGGCTATGGTGGGCTCAAGTTACTGTGACGCCTGAGGCTAGTAAAACTGCTGTGTTTAAGAGGGGAACTTCAAATGGGTCGAGGGGGGTGATGCCTGTGGGGGGTCAGCAGCCTCCGAGCTCTGGAGTGGGGGCGAGGCTTGAGTGGTAGAAGGCTCAGAAAAAGCCTAAGAAAAAGAACACTTCAGAGGTGATAAAGAGGATCATGCCGTACCGAAGTCCTTTTTGAACTGGGGGTGTGTGGTGGCCTTGGAATGTGCCTTCTCGTACAATGTCTCGTCATCATTGGTATATAGTGAGTAGAAGAAGAACTAGGCCGAGAGTTAGCAGTACAAGGGAGTTAAAGTGGAATCAAATTGCTAGGCCTGATGTTAATAAAAGGGCGGCAATTGCCCCTGTCAGGGGCCATGGGCTTGGGTCTACTATGTGGTATGCATGTGCTTGATGTGCCATTAAACGTTTTCTTGTAGGTAGAGGCTTAGCAGGAGGACAAATACATAGGCTTGGATTATAGCAACGGCAACTTCTAAGAGGGTTAGTAGAAGTAGCAGCATTGCTGTTAGAATGGCCACTGTTGGTATTAAAGGCAGTAGAACAAAAGCAGCTGTGGCGATTAGTTGAATTAACAGGTGTCCTGCTGTGAGGTTTGCGGTTAGTCGAACCCCAAGGGCCAAGGGTCGGATGAAAAGGCTGATGGTTTCGATAATAATTAGCGCAGGAATTAGTGGTCCGGGAGTGCCTTCTGGGAGCAGGTGTCCTAAGGCAGCAGTGGGGTCTTTTCGTAGCCCGATGATGATTGTTATTAGTCACAGAGGGACCGCGAGTGCCATGTTTAGTGAGAGTTGGGTGGTGGGGGTGAATGTATATGGGAGTAGGCCTAACATGTTAATGGAGATTAAGAAAACTATTAAGGATGAGAATATAAGGGCCCATTTGTGTCCCCCTATGTTTAGTGGGAGGAGAAGTTGTTGAGTAAACCGATTAATAAATCAGCTTTGTAGTGTTAAAGCGCGGTTGTTTATTCATCGAGAGGTTGGGGTTGGGAAAAGGATTCATGGTAGTGTGAGGGCGATGGCAATTAAGGGGATGCCTAAAAGCGTTGGGCTTAAAAATTGATCGAAGAAGCTTAGTGTCATGGTCAGGTTCAGGCTTTAGTTTTTAAAGTTTGGGTGCTTTGAGGGGCAGGCTCATTGGGGAAGGTGTGAGCTATAATTTTTGGAGGCAGGAAAATAAGGAAAACAAGTCAAGAGAATACTATAATGGCAAATCAGGGTGAGGGGTTGAGTTGGGGCATGTCACTAGGGGTGTTTGGGAGGCACCGGTCTTTAGCTTAAAAGGCTAACGCTAGGCCCGTGTTAGCTTCTTAGTGAGGCGTCTTCAAGTATTAGTGAGGACCAGTTTTCAAAGTGCTCTAAAGGGACTGCTTCGACAACAATTGGCATGAAGCTGTGGTTTGCGCCACAGATTTCGGAACACTGTCCGTAATAAACTCCGGGGCGAGAGACGATAAAGGCTGTTTGGTTTAAGCGTCCTGGGACGGCGTCTATTTTAACCCCTAGTGAAGGGACAGCCCAGGAGTGGAGAACGTCTTCTGCCGAGATTAAAACTCGGATGGGGGAGTCTACAGGGACGACTATGCGGTGGTCAGTTTCCAAAAGACGGAATTGGCCGGGGGTTAGGTCTTGGGTGGGGACCATATATGCGTCAAAGTTTAGGTCGTTATAGTCTGTATACTCGTAGCTTCAGTATCATTGATGGCCCACGGCTTTGACTGTTAAGTGGGGGTCATTAATTTCGTCTATTAGGTAGAGAATTCGTAGGGATGGGAGAGCGATTAGAATAAGGATGATGGCTGGCAGAATGGTTCAGATAATTTCGATCTCTTGGGAGTCTAAGATATACTTGTTGGTTAGTTTGGTGGAGACTATAGCAACAATAATGTAAAGTACTAAGGTGCTGATAAGGAATACAATTATTAGGGCGTGATCATGGAAGTGAAGAAGCTCTTCTATCACTGGTGAAGCTGCATCTTGAAATCCTAATTGTGAGGGATGTGCCATTGGGGTAAGACACGCGGGGGTTTAGCCCACAATTCTGCCTTGACAAGGCAGTGTAATCTGTTTTACTAGTGTCTTTGGGGTGTTATGAAGAAAGTGACAGAGTGGTTTTGTAGTTGGCTTGAAACCAGCTTACGGGGGTTCGATTCCTCCCTTTCTCGATAAGATGCTTGAACTTGAACAAATGCGGGCTCTTCAAATGTGTGGTAGGGAGGGGGGCATCCGTGTAGTCATTCTACATTTGTTGCAGTTAGTTCAACTGACTGTACTTCACGTTTGGCAGCGAATGCTTCTCAGAGGATAAACAGGAATATAACGACGGCAACAAGGGAGATTAAGGAGCCAATGGAGGAGACTGTGTTTCAGAGTGCGTAGGCATCTGGGTAGTCTGAGTATCGACGAGGCATGCCAGCTAGGCCAAGAAAGTGTTGGGGGAAAAAGGTTAAATTAACCCCTAAGAACATAACTCCAAAGTGGACTTTTGTTCAAGTGCTGTGGAGGGTGTATCCCGAGAAAAGGGGGAATCAGTGTACGAAGGCTCCTATGATGGCAAATACGGCGCCCATAGATAAGACATAGTGGAAGTGAGCGACTACATAGTAGGTGTCGTGTAGTACAATGTCTAAAGAAGAGTTGGCTAAAACGATTCCTGTGAGCCCCCCCACAGTAAAAAGGAAGATGAACCCGAGGGCTCAGAGCATGGGGGTTTCTCATTTAATAGAGCCGCCGTGAAGGGTGGCCAGTCAGCTAAAGACTTTTACTCCTGTTGGGATGGCAATGATTATTGTGGCGGACGTGAAGTAAGCTCGTGTGTCAACGTCTATCCCCACTGTAAATATGTGGTGGGCTCAAACGATAAATCCTAAAAGGCCGATGGCCATTATAGCCCACACTATGCCCATGTAGCCGAAAGGTTCTTTTTTACCGGCGTAGTAGGCTACAATGTGCGAAATTATTCCGAAGCCTGGTAGAATGAGAATGTATACCTCTGGGTGCCCAAAGAATCAAAATAGGTGTTGGTAAAGGATGGGATCCCCCCCGCCTGCGGGGTCAAAGAAAGTGGTGTTTAGGTTTCGATCTGTGAGGAGTATTGTAATGCCTGCTGCAAGGACAGGTAGGGACAGTAAAAGGAGTACTGCTGTGATTAAAACGGCTCATACGAATAGTGGAGTTTGGTACTGGGAGATTGCAGGGGGCTTCATATTAATAATTGTAGTGATAAAGTTGATGGCGCCTAAGATTGATGAAACTCCTGCTAGGTGAAGGGAAAAAATAGTTAGGTCTACTGAAGCTCCTGCGTGGGCCAAGTTTCCTGCTAAAGGAGGGTAGACAGTTCATCCTGTGCCGGCTCCGGCCTCTACTCCGGACGATGCAAGGAGAAGAAGGAAAGAGGGAGGTAGGAGTCAAAAGCTTATGTTGTTTATTCGAGGGAATGCTATGTCAGGGGCTCCAATTATAAGAGGCACCAGCCAGTTTCCAAAGCCCCCGATCATGATTGGTATTACTATAAAGAAAATTATTACGAATGCGTGGGCTGTAACGATTACATTGTAAATTTGATCGTCGCCTAGAAGCGCGCCGGGCTGGCTAAGTTCCGCCCGAATAAGGAGGCTTAGGGCCGTTCCTACTATTCCGGCTCAAGCACCGAATACTAGATAAAGGGTGCCGATGTCTTTGTGGTTGGTTGAGAAAAATCAGCGTGTGATTGCCACAGGTAAGATGGCTGAGTGTTTAGCGGTGGATTGTAGCCCCACGTACAGAGGTTAAAGTCCTCTTTTTACCAAGCCTTGGGGTGTTACATGTTAGATTGCAAATCTAAAGAAGCAGATTGACGTCTGCCAGGGCTTTCCCCGCCTTTTGCTGTGGCAGGCGGGGAAAGGTAGACGGATGCTCTCTGGTTTGGGCGCTTAGCTGTTAACTAAGATTTTGTAGGATCGAGGCCTGCCTGTCTAGAAAGGCTTTAGCTTAATTAAAGTGTCTGCTTTGCATGTAGAAGATGTGGGGTAGTGTCCTGCAAGTCTTATCAGGGACTGGGAGGTTTTCACTCCCGCTGAGAGCTTTGAAGGCTCTTGGTCTGGTGTTAGCCTAAGTCTCTTAGAGATTTAGGAGTATTAGGGCTCCTGGAGTCAAGGGGAGTAATATGATTGATGAGGTGGTGGCTATGGCAGTTGCTAGGGCTGGTTGTGTTTTTATTGTTCGTCATGGGAGGGTGCCTGTTAAGTTGTTGGGGCCTGCTGTTAGTGTTATGGAGTATGCGAGTCGTAAGTAGAAGTATAAACTCAGTAGCGCGCTTAGTGCAGCTAGGGTGGCGGTTGGGGCTAGGTCTTGTTTTGTTAGTTCTTGTAGGATTAGTCATTTGGGCATGAATCCTGTTAAAGGGGGGAGGCCTCCGAGGGATAGGAGAATCAGGGGCATAAGGGAGGTTAGTACTGGGGTTTTTGCCCACGAAGATGATAATGAATTAATTGTTGTGGTTTTGTTTGAGATAAAAATGAGGAAAGAAGATGAGGTTATGATTAGGTATGTTATGAGTGTGAGAAGGGTAAGGCTTGGTGAGAACTGTAGTACTAGAATCATTCATCCTAAGTGGGCGATGGACGAGTAGGCCAGGATCTTTCGCAGCTGGGTTTGGTTTAGTCCGCCTCAGCCGCCGATTAGTGTTGAGGAGAGCCCTAGGAAAATTAGTAGCGGGGGGTTGTTTGGTTGTAGCTGGATTAAGAGGGCAAATGGGGCAAGTTTTTGTCATGTAGAGAGAACTAGTCCTGTCGTTAGGTCTAGTCCTTGTAGAACTTCTGGTAGTCAGGCGTGCAGGGGGGCTAGGCCGATCTTCAAGGCTAGGGCGGCTATAACTATTGTGGCTGGGATGGGGTGGGCTGTTTGTTGGAGTTCTCATTGTCCTGTGAGTCATGCGTTGGTTGTGCTTGCAAATAAAATTATGGCCGCAGCAGTTGCTTGGGTTAAAAAATATTTGGTTGTTGCCTCTACTGCTCGGGGGTGGTGATGTTGGGCTATTAGTGGGATAATGGCGAGGGTGTTGATTTCTAGTCCTATTCAGGCGATTAGTCAGTGTGAGCTGGTTGCGGTAATTGTGGTGCCTATTAGTAACCCAAATAATATGGAGGCTGTAATGTAAGGGCTCATTAGTAAAGGAAGGATTTTAACCTACATTTTTAGGGTATGGGCCTAAAAGCTTTTTTAGCTGACTTTACTAGAAAGTGGTGTAGTGGAAGCACTAAGAGTTTTGATCTCTTCGGGTTGGGTTCAAGTCCCTTCTTTCTAAGGAGCGGGAGGGAATTTAACCCTCATTATTCACTCTATCAAAGTGGCCCTTTATTTCAGGCACGGCTCCGTACTATGTCTGTGGGGGGAGTCCTGTGAAGGTAATTGGAAGGGCTAGGTGTCAGATTACAAATGCTAGAGTGAGGGGAAGGAAATTTTTTCAGATCAGGTGCATTAGCTGGTCGTATCGGAATCGAGGGTATGAGGCTCGGACCCATAAGAAAACTAGGGAGAGAATGGCTGCTTTTGTCATTAGATTTGTGGCGGTGAGTTCTGGCAGGGCGGGTGTGTGAGAGGCGCCTAGGAATAGGCTGGCAGAAAGTGTGTTTATAAATAGGATGTTAGCGTATTCTGCAATAAAAAATAGGGCGAATGGGCCTCCTGCATATTCTACATTAAAGCCGGAAACTAATTCTGATTCTCCTTCTGTTAGGTCAAAGGGCGCTCGATTTGTTTCTGCTAGGGTGGAGATATATCATATTGCAGCGAGGGGCCATGCCGGGATAACTAGTCAGATGCTTTCTTGGGCTGTGTTGAATGTTTGTAAAGTGAAGCCTCCCGTGAAAATAATGAGGGAGAGTAGGATTAGCCCGAGGCTTACTTCGTAGGAGATAGTTTGTGCTACGGCGCGCAGTGCTCCTACTAGGGCGTATTTAGAATTTGATGCTCACCCGGAGCCAAGGATTGAGTAGACGGCAAGGCTGGATAGGGCGAGGATAAAAAGGATGGCTAGGTTTAGGTCTAAAACTGGGTAGGGGAGGGGCATTGGGGCCCATAGGGTTATGGCTAGGGCAAAGGCTAATATTGGTGTAATAATAAATAAAATAGGGGAGGAGGTGGAGGGTCGTACCGGTTCTTTAATAAATAGTTTAACTCCGTCTGCGATGGGTTGAAGAAGCCCGTAGGGCCCTACAATGTTTGGCCCCTTCCGTAGTTGCATATACCCAAGAATTTTTCGTTCTACCAGGGTTAGAAAAGCGACGGCTAGTAGAACGGGCACGATGAAGGCAAGGGGGTTAATAATGTGAGTAATGAGGGTTGTAGTCATAGTTAGAAAGAGGAGTTGAACCTCTGTTTAAAGGGCTTAGGTCTTTTGCATTGCCGGGCTCTGCCATTCTAACATGTTATGTTCTTTAACTGAGTTTTGTGCTCTCTTGCCCTCTTTAGTTGGGGGCAGTGGGTGAGAGGAGGGCGTACTTTTAGTAGAGGCCCTTTCTTTTCGGTCCTTTCGTACTGGAAAAGGTCACTTCATAGATAGAAACTGACCTGGATTGCTCCGGTCTGAACTCAGATCACGTAGGACTTTAATCGTTGAACAAACGAGCCCTTAATAGCGGCTGCACCATTAGGATGTCCTGATCCAACATCGAGGTCGTAAACCTTCTTGTCGATATGGGCTCTAAAAGAAGATTGCGCTGTTATCCCTAGGGTAACTCGGTTCGTTGATCGGAGGGTCCGGATCGGGTTGGTCAGAGATTCTGTTTATTTGAGTGGTGGCTCTTGGTTTTAAAAAGTGTTTTTATTCCACATGGGGGGTTTTTGTTTCCCCGCGGTCGCCCCAACCAAAGATATTCAAGCAGAGGCCATTTAGTTTTGTCCTTTTAGAGGGCTTTTTGACATGGGCTGTTTTATATCTAAAGCTCCATAGGGTCTTCTCGTCTTATGTTTTTATCCCCGCTTCTGCACGGGGAGATCAATTTCATTGACTTGAAAAAGGAGACAGCTTGGCCCTCGTTGTGCCATTCATACAGGTCCTCATTTAAAGGACAAGTGATTGCGCTACCTTTGCACGGTCAAAATACCGCGGCCGTTAAACTTATAGTCACAGGGCAGGCGGGACCTCTTATTCGTTGTTTTTGCAAGAGGCGGTGTTTTTGGTAAACAGGCGAGGCTGGGGGTTGCCGAGTTCCTTCTTTTTCTTTTAGTCTTTCCGTTTAGACACGCCAGTGTAGGGTTAACGGCGGGGTTGGTGGGTGTTTTTCTTGTCGCTTAGTTTAGCTCTCATTTCCCTCTTTGGTTGGGTTCGTTAATTTTCGGCGTCGGTTCGTTCTGGGGTACACTTGTGTCTGGAGGGGGGCGGGCCCCTTATTACTCATATTAGCATTGTCTTTTCTATGTCGGCATAGAAAGGCCCGGTAGGGATTAGGGGTTAGGATGGGCTATCGGAATTAGTGGCAGAGGTATGCTTGAGCTTTAACGCTTTCTATTGGGTGGCTGCTTTTAGGCCCACTTAAGCATGTGGCCTTGATTATTATGATCCTTATTCTCCTTAAAAAGTTGTTTCTTTGATCAAAAGAGCTGTACCTCTTTTGATTAACTTTTTTGATTTCTTGGGGTCGGGTGCTTTTATACAGGGCTGAGGTAAGAAGTCAAAAAGCTGAGCTTAAACTCAGTTCTCGGGCAACCAGCTATTACTAAACTCGGTAGGCTTATCACCTCTACTCGAAGCTCTTTCCACTCTTTTGCCACAGAGACGGATGTGCCCCATAGGGCTGTCTTGGAGTAGCTCGTTTAGTTTCGGGGTGTTAGACTGAAGGGCTCTTTGCCTAAGCTTTTCTAGCTAAATCATGATGCAAAAGGTACAAGAATTAAGCTTTGCTTTTTTATACTTTACTGGGTTGTTTCATTTCTTTTTCAGCATTCCCTTACGGTACTTTTTCTATAGCTCTTGTGGTCCCTTTCTATCGCCTATACTAGGGAGGAAAAATGGTTTGTTTTGTTACATTAAGATTGTTTGGGGGTATTAATGGTTGTTTTTTGTGTTTGGGGGGGGGCTAGCTTTTAGGTGTCAGGGCAATTCGAGTTGCACGAATGTCTTCTCGGTGTAAGGGAGGTGCTCTTCTATTAAGCTATGCTCTGGTTTGTCCAAGCGCACCTTCCGGTACACTTACCATGTTACGACTTGCCTCCCCTTATTAATAGTATTATATTATTTATTGGTTGAGTGGGTTTGGGGAGAGTGACGGGCGGTGTGTGCGCGCTTCATGGCCGGTTTCAGCAAGACGCTCTGCTTCTTGCTTACTGCTAAATCCTCCTTTAAGCACGTGTTTCATTGTGCTATTCGTGGTTCTCTGGGCAGAGAATGTAGCCCATTTCTTCCCTCTTCATACGCTACACCTCGACCTGACGTTTTGGGCTGTGCCAATTTTGCTTACTGTTAGTCCTTCACAGGGTAGGCTGACGACGGTGGTATATAGGCGGGTTAAACAAGAAGAGGTGAGGTTTAACGGGGGTTATCGGTTCTAGAACAGGCTCCTCTAGATGGTTTTAAAGCACCGCCAAGTCCTTTGGGTTTTAAGCTAATGCTCGTAGTGCCCGGGCGGATGGGGGAGTGTACGTGGGTATCCTTGTTTAGGGCTAGGCATAGTGGGGTATCTAATCCCAGTTTGTGCCCTAGCTTTCGTGGGTTCAAATAAAATGAGGCTACTTTCGTGGGTGTTCTTCATGTTTTCGGGAGCGTATAACTGCCGTGAAAATGTTCGGCCTCAGTGTATTTAATATTTTAACCACGCTTTACGCCGGGGGCTAACAACTTGGGTCTCTCGTATAACCGCGGTGGCTGGCACGAGTTTTACCGGCCCTCTAAGCCGTAACTAAGTCAAGTTTTCACTTATGGCTTAATGTTTATCACTGCTGAGTTCCCTTGAGGGCGTGGCTAAGCAAGGCGTCATGGGCTAATAGGGGTGTGCCTGATGCCAGCTCCTAGTCCCCGGGCGGGGAGTGTAGGGCATTCTCACGGGGGTGCGGAGACTTGCATGTGTAAGTTTGGCTGTAGCTGTTAGTAAAGTCAGGACCAAGCCTTTGTGCTTGCGGGGCTTTTTAGGGCCCATCTTAACATCTTCAGTGTTATGCTTTTATTAAGCTACGCTAGC